GAGAAAGAAAAGATGAAGAAAACTCTGAAGGCTCTCGATGAAAACGAGAAGAAGAGAGAAGAAGAAAATGAACGAATGGCAATAGCAGAAATTTGGGATAGCGTTATATTTGCTCAAGCAATAAGAAGTTTGATACTCCTGATCCACGCTTTTCTTAGAAAAAACATTATATTGCCTTCATTGATAATAGCTAAAAATGTTGGACGTATGTTATTATTCCAATACCCCGAGTGGTATGAGGATTTTAAGGACTGGAAGAGTGAAATGCATGTTAAATGTACGTATAATGGTATTCCACTATCAGAAACAGAATTTCCTCAAGATTGGTTAACAGATGGTCTTCAGGTAAAAATTCTATTTCCTTTCCGTTTAAAACCTTGGCGAAGATCTAAACTACGATCTCATCATGGAGATCCAATGAAAAAAAAAGTAAAACAAGAAAATTCTAGTTTTTTAACAGTTTGGGGAACGGAAACAGAACTTCCTTTTGGTCCTGCCCGAACCCTACCTTCTTTTTTTGAACCCATATATAAAGAACTAAAAAAAAATATTCGAAAAGTGAAAAAGAATTATTTTCTACCTCTAAAAGTAAAAGTTTCAAAACCATGGGTTATCAAAATTTTTCCAGTTCTAAAACGAATAATGAATAAACTTGAAAAAGTAAACCCAATTTCTTTATTTGAATTCAAGAAGGTGAAAGTATATGAACCAAATGAAAATGCAAAAGATTCAAAAGATAATAATAAGATTATTCCTGAATCGACCATGCAAATTCAATCTATGAATTGGACAAATTTTTTATTCATAGAAAATGAAATGAAAGATCTTGCTGATAAGACAATCATAATCAGGAATCAAATAGAAGAAATCGCAAAAGAAAAGAAAAAAAAAGTTCCAGCCTATGATGATAAAAGACCAGAATTAAAGAAAGATATTTGGCGGATATTCAAAAGAATAAATACTCGATTAATATGCAAATCACATTATTTTATGAAATCTTTCATTGAAAAAATATACATGGATATCCTGCTATGTATGGTTAGCATTTCGAAGGTCAATGCACAACTTTCAACAAAAAAAATTATCAATGAATCCATTTACAACGATGAAAGAAATCAAGAAGGAATTGATGAAACAGATCAACATACAATGAACTTGATTTCGACTATAGAAAAAGAAAAGGACTTTTCTAATCCTAGTAATAATTCAAATACTTATTACGATTTATCTTCCTTGTCCCAAGCATATGTATTTTACAAAATATCACAAACCCAATTACTTAACAACCATCACTTTAGATCTGTACTTCAATATCGCGGTACCCATCCTTTTATTAAGGACAAGATAAAGTATTATTCTATAACCCGAGGAATATTTAACTCCAAATCAAGGTATAAGTATAAGAAAATAAAGAAGCCTGGAATGAATGAATGGAAAAACTGGTTAAAGGGTAATTATGCATACAATTTATCTCAGAGCAAATGGTCTCGATTAGTATTAGTAGCGAAAAAATGGCGAAAAAAAATCAATCAAAATTGTACGATTCACAATAAAGAATCAATGAAATTTTCTTCATATAAAAAAGAAAAAGACCGATCAATTCATTACAAAAAAGAAAATTTCTATACAGTGTATTTATGGCCGAATCAAAAAGAAAAATTAAAAAAGCAATATGTATATGAAATATGTATATGAAAATAGAAAATTATTAAATATTAAATTAAAATAAATTATAAAAGAATAAAAAAATGAATAAAAATATTGATGCATAAAATAAATACAAAAATAGATAAGAAGAAATTCGTCCACCTCCCATAGATTTGACTCCTTCCCCTATAAATAAACTTGCAACAACAACCCCATTGATAATTCCATCAATTATATTTCTATCAAAAAACTGAGTTAGTTTGGTTAATCCCCTTATACTCAAGGTAAAAACTCTAGTATAAAAAATATCTATATAACCACAATTGTAGGACCAATTGTATATTCTATTTTTTATTTTGTCCAAGAAAATTCTTTTAGGACCTCCTTTTATAAATGAATTAATGAATTCCAAATTCTGGAACAATGAATAAACAGACCCATATAAAACATATGCTATTAATAGTCCAAAAATTGCTATACTTACCGAAAAAATTGCATTTGTAAAAAATTCATACCAATCCACGGAATAACTCGCATTGGGATGTAAAAGATTTGTCGATGGAGTTAACCATTTTGATAATATATCAAAATATATTATTCCATAATCAAAATGAATTCCTATTGTTCCAACAAACAAAGTAAATAGTACCAAAACAAACAGAGGAAATAGCATAGTATTGTCCGATTCGTGAGGATACATAGAAGTATAAATGTACTTTTTTTCGAAAGAATATGGTCTTCTTTTGTTTAGATTACTAGATATTTTATATCTATCCTTTGAAAAAAAGAAGACCATATTCTCTATTTTTGATAAAAGAAAATTTCTATCCACTTTTTTTGGAACTTCTTTTCCCCATAGAGATATTGAATGGAACGAGCTATTATTGGTGCTACTGTAATTTTTACAATTTATGCGCAAATGCCCATCAAAAGTAAGTAAATACACGCGAAACATATAAAATGCAGTTAATCCTGCTGTGAAACAAGCTATTATTGCAAAAATTGGTGAATACAACCAACTCTCATTAAGAATTTCATCTTTGGACCAAAAACAAGCAAGAGGTGGAATACCACAAATAGAAAGTGTACCTAATAAAAAAGTAGTTCTTGTAATTGGAACATATCTTTTTAAACCGCCCATCAGAATCATATTCTGACTTTTATCTGGTGAATATCCAACAACAGGTTCCATTGAATGGATAATGGCTCCGGATCCCAAAAATAATAAAGCTTTAGAATAGGCGTGAGTAAGCAAATGGAATAAAGCAGCTCGATAAGAACCTAGACCTAGAGCTAACATAATATAACCCAATTGAGACATTGTAGAATAGGCTAAACTTCTTTTTATATCTGTTTGAGCAAGAGCCAAGGTAGCTCCTAATAGTACTGTTATTACACCTATTAAAGAAATAATATTCATTATGTAAGGTATGGATATGAAAAGAGGAAGAAGTCGAGCTACAAGAAAAATTCCCGCTGCTACCATGGTAGCAGCGTGTATAAGAGCCGAGATAGGAGTAGGTCCTTCCATTGCATCAGGTAACCATACATGAAGGGGGAATTGCGCGGATTTAGCAACTGCACCGAGGAATAATAAAAAGGCACACAAAGTAGCAAATGAAGAACTGACCCCATTATTGTGTATCAAGTTATTAGTTATTTCGAACAAATCCCGAAATTCAAAACTACCAGTTATCCAATAAAAACCTAAGATTCCTAATAATAAACCAAAATCCCCTACACGATTAGTTACAAAAGCTTTTTGACAAGCACTTGCTGCAGTCGGTCGTGTGAACCAAAATCCTATTAATAAATAAGAACACATTCCCACTAGTTCCCAAAAAACATAAATTTTTATCAAATTTGAACTGGTAACTAATCCCAACATAGAAGCATTGAAAAAACTCATATAAGCAAAAAATCTTAAATATCCTTGATCATGGGACATATAATTGTCACTATAAATAAGAACCATGATTCCAACAGTAGTAATTAGTATTGACATAATCGAACTAAGTGGATCGATTAAATATCCGAACTCTAAGGAAAAATCATTATTGATGGTCCAAGACCATAGATATTGATAGATGGAACTTCCATTTATTTCTTGAATAGATAAATTGGCTGAAAATACCATAGCTATACTTAATAAAAAAATACTAGGAAAAGCCCATATACGACGAATATTTTTTGTTGCTGTCGGAATAAGTAGAAGCCCGAATCCTATTGACATAGTAACTGGAAGTGGAAGAAAAGTTATTATCCATGCATATTGATATGTATGTTCCATAAAAAAAAAATGAAATTTTTAATCATTCTACTAAAACTGGAATAATACAATATTCCATCCTGGTAATTTATAGGCATATTATATAATATAGTATATTAAGGAAAAATGGTTATACCAAAAGGAATACTTAATTCGAATATAGATAGTACGATCCGTACTTTAAATTTAAATTAAAAAATAAATAAGGTTATTGTTATCAAGTAATCAAATATCTTAGGTAACAGATTAACTACTAATTTAATTCGAATTGTAATTTCAATTATGGGTATGGCACTCTTACCTTAATCAATTAATAAAAAACAATTTCCTTCCTTTCTTGTACTTGTATTTTTTTTTCTTAGCTATATATATATGTCATAGGGTATGTATACATATGCGTAATTACTATGATCCATATTATATATATATATGAGTAATTAAATTATATATATATGATTAAATTATTTATATTTTAAATATATTAATGTGTATGTTTCAATTTTTTTAATTTAAATTTTATTATATGTTTTCATAGGTTTTTTTTAATGTGTTTGAAAAATTCAATTTTTTTTTTACTATTTTAGGAATAAATATGGATAACGGCTAAAAGGAACAATTCATTTTGAACAATACATGTCTTTCACATACAATGATAAAAATAAGTAACCCCTTTTTTTTTTAATGGCAGTCCCCAAAAAACGTACTTCTATGTCAAAAAAACGTATTCGTAAAAATATTTGGAAGAAAAAAGGAAATTTAGCTGCAGTAAAGGCTTTTTCTTTAGCGAAATCGGTTTCTACCGGACGTTCAAAAAGTTTTTTTGTACAACAAACAAATAATAAAGTCGTGGAATAATCGGAATTGACATACCCCGAAAAACGTCAAGTATTTTAAAATAAATAATTAACATTAATTAGTGTATTGAATTCCTCAATATCAAACAGGATCAGTTGGAACTAGTTGCTGTGGTATATAAATATCGTATGTGGATGTGATATGTAGAATAAGGGTATGTATATTGGGTTTGGGGTTTTTTTCTATCTACTTTTCACAATAGAAATTTTTTCTATTATGAAAAGTAGAGTATGATTGTGATAGAAATGCAAATTTTGTTGTTTTATTTGTTATATGGTTAACTAAAAACCTAATTAATTTGGTAAATCTTACCATTATTATATATATATAATGAAATATAATAAATATAATGAAATATAATAAAATAATGAAAGATATTAATACTTTACTTTGATAATAATAAAATAGTATCTAAATCGTTAGACAATGATAAATTCTTATGATTTAGTAATCAAATTGTTATACATAGAAAATCCTAGTTATTTCATTTTCTTCATTAAATAATACATTTTTTTTTCGTTTTGTTTGAATCCATAAAATAACATTGGATAAATAAAAACGAATAAAAAAAAAAAAAAGAAAAGGAACAATTCCCGGTTCTATAGCTCAGTCTAAAACTATGGAGTTTTAACTGCTTTTTTGAAAACTTAGTTTTTAGTATACCAAAGTTCATTATTAAAACCGAACTTACAACAATACGATACTAACTAAAGATTATTTTATTCTTTATTTAATAAAGATTCAAATTATCATATAAATTTCAATGAATAAAGATTCATCGATTCTAATGTTTTGTTTTATAAACTATATTGAATCCTTGAATCTCGACGATTCAACATAAATTGACTATTATTATTTCAAGTAAGCCGCCATGGTGAAATTGGTAGACACGCTGCTCTTAGGAAGCAGTGCTAGAGCATCTCGGTTCGAGTCCGAGTGGCGGCATCCTATCCTATCAAAAAAATCTTCTAAAATAGACACAATGGATCCTATACAATGGCTCCTATAATGTATTCAATTCTCGATTTCAATTCTCTTATGGGACTCCTTTTTATGATATTTACAATTTTAGAACATATATTGACTCACATCTCTTTTTCGATAATTTCAATTGTTATTACGATTTATTTGATGACCTTTTTTGTCCACGAAAGCGTAGGATTGCCTGATTTATCAGAAAAAGGAATGATAGCTACTTTTTTCTCTATAACGGGATTATTGGTTTCTCGTTGGATTTCTTCGGGACATTTTCCCTTAAGTAATTTATACGAGTCATTAATTTTCCTTTCGTGTAGTTTATCCATTATTCATACCATTTACAAGATGGGGAATCATAAAAATGATTTAAACACAATAACTGCATCAAGTACCATTTTCACACAAGGCTTTGCCACGTCGGGTCTTTTAACTGAAATGCACCAATCCGTAATATTAGTACCTGCTCTACAATCTCAGTGGTTAATGATGCACGTAAGTATGATGTTATTAAGCTATGCCGCTCTTTTATGTGGATCATTATTCTCAGTGGCTCTTCTAGTCATTACATTTCGAAAAAACATCAATATTTTTTGTAATGGTAAAGTCAAAAATTTCTTAATTAAGAAATTTCTCTTTGGTAAGATTAACTATTGGAATGAAAAAAGAAGTGTTTATAAAAACACTTCTTTTCTTTCATTTCGAAATTATTATAAATATCAATTAACTCAACGTTTGGATTATTTGAGTTATCGTGTCATTAGTTTAGGGTTTACCTTTTTAACCATAGGAATTCTTTGTGGAGCAGTATGGGCTAATGAAGCATGGGGATCGTATTGGAGTTGGGACCCCAAGGAAACTTGGGCATTTATTACTTGGATCATATTCGCAATTTATTTACATACTAGAACTAGTACAAATCAAAGTTTGCAGGGTACAAATTCGGCACTTGTGGCTTCTATGGGATTCCTTATAATTTGGATATGCTATTTTGGAATCAATCTATTAGGGATAGGTCTACATAGTTATGGTTCATTCACATTAACATCTAAAATACTAAATAATTGAATAAACTACATAAAATAACGAGTACATATAAGAACAAAACATCATCCCATACCCATATTTATATATAAATATATAGTGAAAGTTCTTTCTTTGTGCAAGTTTTTTAGAACCCTTTGAGCCAGGAATGGTTCAAAGGGTTCTAAAAAACTCGAAATGTATCTGATTAAAATTGAGATTTTTAATTCATTTAATTCTTTTGCATTGTTCGGCGTTTAAAAGCGGAAAATAAAAAGACAAAAAAAATTAGATTTCCGTATTTTTAATAAAAGACTATCGATAAAAATAATTAGATAGTATAGCTTGTACCCTATCAACTGATAACGAGAGAATGAAATCGGGATAAATACCAGTCCCTAGTATGGGTAAAAAGATACAGATTGAAACAAATAGTTCTCGTGGTCCAGAATCCAAAAAATGAGAATTTGTAACATGAAATAACTTGTATCCATAGAACATCTGACGTAACATAGATAATAAATAAATAGGAGTTAATATCATTCCTATTGCCATTACAAAAGTAATTAGTATTTTTGACATTAAAAGAAATCTTTTACTAGTAATTATTCCAAAAAAAACTAATGATTCTGCAACAAAACCACTCATTCCCGGCAATGCAAGAGAAGCCATTGAAAAACTACTGAACATGGTAAAAAGTTTTGGCATTGGGATCGATACCCCCCCCATTTCGTCGAGATAAACAAGACCCATTCTATCACAAGTCGTTCCCGTCAAGAAAAAAAGTGCAGCACCAATAAATCCATGAGAGAGTATTTGTAAAATAGCACCATTGAGCCCGATTCCGGTTATGGAACCAATTCCTATAATTGTAAAACCCATGTGAGATACAGAAGAATAGGCTATTCTCTTTTTCAAATTCCGTTGACCGAGAGAGGTCGAAGCTGCATAGATTATTTGAATAGTTCCTATTATTACCAACCAGGGAGAAAATATGGAATGAGCATGGGATAATAATTCCATATTGATTCGAATAAGTCCATATGCTCCCATTTTTAATAAGATTCCAGCTAGAAGCATACATGTACTGTAATGTGCTTCTCCATGGGTATCGGGTAACCAAGTATGTAGAGGTATAATCGGCAATTTGACGGCATAAGCAATAAGGAATCCAAAATATAATATTATTTCCAATGCCACAGGATATGATTGATTAGCTAATTTTCCAAAATCTAATGTAGGTTCATTAGAACCATATAAACCCATACCCAGAACCCCTATTAAAAGAAAAATGGAGCCCCCCGCCGTGTACAAAATAAACTTTGTCGCCGAGTAGAGACGGTTCTTTCCTCCCCACATGGATAAAAGTAAATAAACAGGAATTAATTCTAACTCCCACATCATGAAAAAAAGTAAAAGGTCTCGAGAAGAAAATGGTCCTATTTGACCGCTGTACATTGCTAGCATGAGAAAATAGAACAATTGTGAATTTTTAGTAACTGGCCAAGCTGCTAAAGTAGCTAAACTGGTGATAAATCCTGTCAGTAAAATGGGTCCTATGGAAAGTCCATCGATTCCCAGTCTCCAGTGAAAATCAAAAATCTCTATCCATTTAAAATCTTCTTCCAATTGGATTAATGGATCGTCCAATTGGAAATGATGACAGAAAACGTGGGTCATTAAAAGGAGTTCTAACAAGCAAATACCTATAGCATACCACCTGAACATCTTATTTCCTCTATAAGGAAGAAAAAAAATGCAAGAGCCGACGAATATCGGCAAAACAACAAGTATTGTTAGCCAAGGAAAATTATTCGTGATAAAGACAAGATACGTTTTTGACCACAAAAGCCCGTACTTAATAAAATATATTATTCTATTCTGAATACGGGCTTTTGTCGGTAAAGAGGAATCAAATAATTAAAGTGTATTTTTTTGTAACGTATCAATAAGATAGTCCCATGCTGCGAGTTGTTTCATGCCATAAATAGACACGGACACTCAAAAAATCCGTTGGACAAGCGGATTCACATCTCTTACAACCTACACAATCCTCGGTTCTTGGTGCGGAAGCAATTTGCTTAGCTTTACATCCGTCCCACGGTATCATTTCCAACACATCCGTAGGGCAAGCTCGTACACATTGAGTACACCCTATACATGTATCATAAATTTTTACTGAATGTGACATTGAATCTATAACAGCCCGGGTTTGAACATCAAAAATTTTCAATCTGGTATAGAAGTAGTAGTTATATTGTAGACACCAGACGAAGCAGTGGTTTACTAAAATTGGAAGAATCAATATTTTTCTAAATCTGCTTATAAGAAAAAGCCAAGAGACTTTAATTTTCGTTTAAAAAATTATAATCATACGAGTCGGGTGTGTGAATGAAAATGGTCCAACAAAATAAATTGATATTCAAATCAATATATAAATATCTAAAATTAAATCTAAATAAAATTAAATTATTTAGATTTAATTAAATTTATATTATTATAAATTAGTTTAGTATTAATTATACTTTACTAATCTAGTAAAATAGTCAAATTAAATCAATTTGATATTGAATCAAATTTCATATATATATATCATATATTATAGTTTCTTAGTTATTATATATACTATATATTTTACATGTTTGTTATATATACACGTTATATATATATAATATTAATCTTATATTTTTCTTATATTTTTTTATATTTTTTTATTTTTATTTAATTTTATATATATTATATATATTATATTATTTATATTATTATTTATATTTTATTTCTATATCTATAGATTATTTATCTAATTAATATAGAAATATAATAACTAATTTTTTAGTATATGATCATGATAATTTTAATTAATTATTCAACAAATTCAATTGGTTGATACGCGTTGATTTTTTGTTTCGATGAATCGACGAAACAATAGCAAGTCCAATAGCAGCTTCTGCAGCTGCAACGGCTATAATAAATATTGAGAAAATGTTCCCTTTTAATTGTCGACTATCAAATATATCAGAAAATGTTACGAGATTAATATTAACCGAATTTAGTATAAGCTCAAGACACATAAGTGCTCTAACCATGTTTCGACTTGTGATCAATCCATAGAGACCAATAGCAAATAAATAGACACTCAAAAAAAGTACATGCTCGAACATCATTGACTAACTCCTTATCAATCTCAATTCATTTTAATATCAACAATTCAAGGGATTCAATTAACTAGAAGTTATAATTACAAAACAAAAGAAAGTAAACAAATTTAACTAAAATTATTAAACCTTTTGATTTTATTATATTATATATTTAATTTCATATTTAAAATTTTTATAACTCTAATTTTTTTTATTCTAACTATATTTATTATTGGCGAGCCATAGTAATTACACCTATCAAGGAAACTAAAAGAATTATTGAAATTAGTTCAAAGGGAAGATAAAAATCTGTCGATAAATGAATCCCAATTTGTTGAACAGTACTTATTAGGTCCTGTTCTATAATCTGGTTTGATCTTGTAGTCCAAATAATTCCATACCATGATGTATCTGATATAATAGTAATCAGTGAAAAAAGAATACTTATACAAACCAGTGAAGTGACTCCATCTCCAACGGTACAAAAATATGAATCATTAGAATATTCGGAACCATTCATGAACATTACCGCAAAGATAATTAAAACATTTATGGCTCCCACATAAATAAGAAGCTGTGCAGCAGCCACAAAAAAGGAGTTTGATGAAATATAGAATAAAGATATACAAACAAGAACCAACCCCAACGAAAAAGCAGAATAAATAGGATTGGTAAGTAATACAACTCCCATACCCCCTAATAGAAGAACTGACCCCAGAAATGCTACAAGAATATCATGTGTTGGTCCTGGTAAATCCATTATGTATAAAATGTCCACAAAAAAAAATAAGTCAAATCATGACTTTACTAAATAGTCAAGGAAAAAGGTTTATCCAATTTATGATACCTTCCTAATTGAATTAAATCTTAATATGGATATAACTATATAGAATATATAGAATATAGATAATTAGTTATCTATTATATATATATAATAGATAACTAATTATTGGACTAATTACACTTACTTTATTTATCCAAAAGAAAAAACTTTAGAATTGTATATTTTGAAATTCTCGCGATAAATAAAATTTATTATTATAATTAGTTTAAATAAAAGAATGATTCTCAAAAATAAATAAATAGTATTATATTTGTAGTTATTGACAAAAAAAGCTTTGATCTTTTATATCAAAAAAATTTTAGTAATTGGTAATCGTTCTTGAATCAAGGGATTTATCTTTATCGATTTTTATTTGAGTTGAATTCATAACTATTTGAATTGTATAATCTTCAATTACTGATATTGGTAACCGACCCAATGCAATTTGATTATAGTTCAATTCGTGACGATCATAAGTAGAAAGTTCATATTCTTCAGTCATTGATAAACAGTTTGTTGGACAATACTCGACACAGTTACCACAAAATATACAGACCCCAAAATCAATACTATAATTAAGTAATTGTTTCTTTTTCATATCTCTTTCCAATCTCCAATCAACAACAGGTAGATCTATTGGGCATACACGAACACATACTTCGCAAGCAATACACTTATCAAATTCAAAGTGAATTCGACCGCGAAAACGTTCTGACGTAATTGATTTTTCATAAGGATATTGAATAGTTACAGGTAAACGATTTGTGTGAGATAAGGTAATTATGAAACTTTGACCAATGTACCTTGTAGCCCGTATTGTTTGTTGACCATAATTCATGAACCCAGTCACCATTGGAAACATATTGTAGATATCCATGAATAAATTGATGTTTCTTTCTCTTGTTTGAAAGGGGTTATGAATCTAGAATATTCTTATCGTATTCTATTATTTAATTTATAGCGAAACAAGTTGAGAAGAAGTTGTCAATAATAGATTACCCAAAGAAATAGGTAAAAGAAATTTCCATCCAAGATTTAATAGCTGGTCCATTCTCATCCTGGGTAAAGTCCATCTTGTTGTGATAGAAATGAATATAAACAAATAAGCTTTAGCTAATGTAACAAGGATACCAATTGTCATTCCAAAGACTCCAGCTATTTTTTTTATTCCGAAAAGTTCAGGAACAGATATATATGGAATAGATAACTTCCACCCACCTAAGTAAAGAATCGTTACAAATAATGAAGAAACTAATAGATTTAGGTACGAAGCAAGATAAAATAAACCAAATCTGATACCTGAATATTCCGTTTGATAACCTGCTACTAATTCTTCTTCCGCTTCTGGTAAATCAAAGGGCAATCTCTCACATTCAGCTAGAGAAGAAATTATGAAAACCATAAATCCTATGGGCTGACGCCACAGATTCCACCCCCCAAAACCATATTTGGACTGTGTTTCAACTATATCAACTGTACTTGAACTATTAGATAATTATAGTCGATAAAAACAGCATTGTTCCCATCGCTATTTCAAAACCGTACATGAGACCTCAGCCTCATACGGCTCCTCTATGGCCACAAATAAATGTAAGGACTGGTTCGGTCTTATCACTTCCTTTTGTTTTAGGGTAGAAAAAAAGATCTGTCGGAGAGTCCCAAATTAAACCAATGAAATTCCGTTCGCAAAAATAAGAAAAAAAAAGGCTTCGGAATTCATCTCATCCCTTATAATCAAAGCATATTTTTCTTTGTTTTGTTCGGTAATAATTTAAACTATTTAATCAAATATTCGTTATATGAATAAAAAAAAATTAATAAAATAATTAGAGGAATTTTTCATAAATTAAATAATGATAAGAATTTCATCTATTTGGATGTATATGCATAGGAAAAAGAATAAATAAAGATTTTTTTTTTATTCATTCGAATATTATATTCTATTTCTTTTATTTTATTCCTGTTCTTCTATCTCAGAGGCGGGTACTTTGAAAAAATAAATAAAGGATTAATTCGTTCTGAATAGTTATTTTTTTTTTTAATCAGTGAATAGGAGTATTACTCTAGATCGGAATCATAGGAAAGTACTGCTTGATCATTTCTACCAATTTAAAGTCTCTATTATGATTCATTTTATGCAGAAATATCTTTATTTTTTTTTTTTTTTTGATACCTTACCTTATATTATCTCCATTACTAATCTTTTGTGTACTTTTGTGTTCCTAATTGTCCACTGATTTTTGATTGATCTACGGCATGTTAATAAATACAAGACAGTAATGAAAACTCCATACAGTCGATCTTTTATACCCGCTTCAAGATATGATGACGAATCTCAATCTTGGGATAACCATTTTACACGGCTTATGTTTACTTCAATTTTATTCTTGTACATATGAAGTGAGATTTTATCTTCTTACTGCAAATTTCTAAGTTGTTTTGTTTCACTCATATAACTATTTGGTTTAACTCATTGACCTGAATCATGAATAAAAAAAAATATCCATTCAATTCATTCAACTTTTTTCCTAGAAGTAAAGGAAAGAAGTATAAATTTTATATTCAACGAATCACACGTAGAGATATTGATAATACACATAGAGTTAATGGTATTTCATAACTAATGGATTGAGCAGCAGCTCGCAGACCACCTGAAAAAGAATATTTATTATTCGATCCATACCCTGACATAAGAAGCCCAATAGGAGCAATACTTGAAATGGCGATCCATAAAAAAACACCTATACTTAGATCGGCTAAAACAAGGCGATACCCAAAAGGGATTACTAAATAACTTACTAGAATCGATATGACTACTATAGACGGTCCAATACTAAACAAACGAAGATCTCCTCTAGACGGGAGAAGATCTTCTTTTAAAAGTAGTTTAGTTCCATCTGCCAAAGCTTGAAGAATTCCCAAGGGGCCAGCATATTGAGGCCCAATACGTTGTTGTAGCGCTGCAGATATTTCTCTTTCCAACCACACAATTACTAGTACCCCTATTGTAATTCCCAATATAAGGATTAAAATGGGTACAAAAGTCCATATGAGCCCATGAACCTCTTTTAAGGATTCCGATGTAGAAAAAGAATTGATAGTTTGTACTTCTGTCGTATCAATTATCATTTCAACGATCAACTTCTCCCATAATGATATCTATACTACCTAGTATCGTCATGATATCAGCCAATTTCATTCTTTTAACTAGTTGAGGAAGAATTTGCAAATTTATGAAACCGGGTGGACGAATTTTCCATCTCCAAGGGAAAATACTATTGTCTCCTATCAAATAAATTCCTAATTCCCCCTTTGGGGCTTCCACTCTTACGTAAAGTTCTTGTTTCGACAATTCAAAATTGGGTGAAGGTTTTTTACTAATAAATCTATATTCAAAATCATTCCATTCGGAATTTTTTGCTCTACCAAAGCGCCGGACTTCTAAATTTTCATAGGGTCCGCCAGGAATTCCTTCTAGGGCCTGTTGAATTATTTTTATGGATTCCCTCATTTCACCCATTCGTACTAAATAACGAGCTAATGAATCTCCTTCTTTTTGCCATTGGACTTCCCAATCGAATTCATTGTAACATTCATAATTATCAATTTTACGAAGATCCCATTGTATTCCAGAAGCTCGTAACATTGGTCCCGATAAACTCCAGTTTATCGCTTCCTCCCCACCAATAATGCCCACTCCTTCGACTCGCTCCAAAAAAATAGGATTTTGCGTAATAAGTTTTTGATATTCAAGAATCCTTGTTAAAAAATAATCACAAAAATCTAAACATTTATCTATCCAGCCATAAGGTAGATCGGCTGCTACGCCTCCGATGCGGAAATAATTATGCATCATTCGCATACCTGTGGCAGCTTCGAATAAATCATATATCAATTCCCTCTCTCTAAAAATATAAAAAAAGGGAGTCTGTGCACCGATATCCGCCATAAAAGGTCCAAGCCATAACAAATGAGAAGCTATACGACTCAGCTCCAGCATAATTACTCTGATATAGCTAGCCCTTTTAGGTACTTGAACATTTTCCAGTTGTTCTGGTGCATTTACCGTTATTGCCTCTGTGAACATAGTAGCTAAATAATCCCAACGTGTTACATAAGGCAAATATTGTATGATTGTTCGGTTTTCCGCTATTTTTTCCATACCCCTGTGTAAATAACCCAATATAGGTTCACAGTCAATAACATCTTCACCATCGAGAGTAACAATTAGTCGAAGAACACCATGCATTGATGGGTGGTGAGGACCCATATTAACGATCATGAAATCTTTTTTTTTAGCCGGTACAGTCATACCTTTTCTTCCTTAATTCATTATTTCACGAATTCCTCAAAAAGTAGATTCGTCCAAATGTAAAATCTAATAATTACTAATTCAAAAATCCAAACAATGAAATTAACAATTTTTTGGTTCTCGAATATTCAATTCATCAATTAATTTCTTATAACGCACTCCATTTTTCTTTGACAAATAGGCCAGCATACGTCGACGTTTTCTCAGAATTTTTTGTAGACCTCTTTTTGATAAAAAATCTTTTTTGTGCAATTCCAAATGTGAAGTAAGTCTTCGTATCTTATTTGTGAAACTTAATACTTGAAATTCAACAGAACCTCTGTTTTCTTCTTTTTCTTTTTGTGAAATAAGTGAAATGAATGAATTTTTTACCATAAAAAACTTTTTTTTCTTTCTTTTCCACGGATTTTTCCGATTAGGAAAAAGAGAATAATATATATTATTTTTATTATTATAATGTTATTATTATAATGTTATTTCCATTTTTTTTTAATCTAGTACATACAAAAATAAAAATTTATTCATTTCCAAATAGTTTTTTTATTTGATTCTATCCAAATCCAATTTTCAATTGGATTTGGATAGAAAAGGATAATACATTTACACATTTACCAAAGATAATCTTTTTTTGCACCTAAAAAGATTCTGTGAATTTCTTTCTAGATTGAATTGATACACAAGTAAATACATATTATGTTATGTTTATGTACCAAAGTAGCAAAGTATAACATATATCCTTCACTTTTCATCTACGGAAAATGGCATGTGAATATTGACATGTAACATAAAGTATATCAAATATACTATTAGATAATTAGATAATTCTAAATCGTGTATACATGTGTATCCTTGACATACTGAAATTACTACCATTATTGGTATCAAACCAATAGCGATTCATACAAGCTAAATCTTCTAATCGGTAATTGGGCCAAAGAAACAATTTATATTTTATATTTGAATCTATATTAAGATTAAGACCTTTGTCTTCATTCAGAAATTGTGTGGAGTTTCTTATATTGTTTTCATTGTAAAATATTTTATTTCTATTCACAACATCCCAATTAGGAGAGTTGAAACAAATTAGAATTCTCAATTCTCTACGACGTCTAGGAGATAGAATATTTTCAGGAACAAGGAGATCATAATAATCTGGATTCCCATTCACAAGCATATTTCTATGTTGTTCAGTAGATTTATTAAAATTCTTCTTATTGACATATTTTTTTTTTTTGTATTTTATATTTATTTGGTGATTACTCTTTTCGCCATCGATCAATGAAATACTTATGGTTTGATACATAATTAATTTTCCACCCGTTATAAAAGCTAGACGAGTTGATTTGATAATCAATATTCCTTTTTTTAAAAAGTCTGTAAGAGTTAGATTGTCCTTATTAAGGATTGCATCTAGATCCATCTCTTTTCTTCGAATTAAGGCTAGAGCTATAGAACTTGGATCCATCAATCTAAGTAAGAAACAATATGCCTTGATATTTCTTGTCATTTTATGATTAACGAAGTTGTTCCATCTTAATTGAACAATTAAATATTTATTTAGGAATAAATCTAGTTCTGATTTCTTGCTTTTCTTGCATTGTTTTTTCTTTTTACTTTCAGATCTCACATAATCCTTTTGAAGAGGCTTTTTTTTGTTTTGTTTGCTTGGATCTGACACAAGATTTGTCTTTTCTTCGTTTTTTTCTTGGTTTTTTAATTTTATTAAAATAGAATCTTTGACACTTTTATTTTGACTAATTTTTTTTTTTTCATCTAAATTCTGATTGGAAAGAAGTAATTTGATTGGGATGATCCACGGTTTAATCTTATATGTCTTATATGTATCAAAAGGAAATCTGAATTCCGGAAAGAACCAAAATTTCAGATTTGATTTTTTTTTTTTACAAAAAACTCTTTCCCTTTTTCGATTCATTCCCATCCAATCAAAAAAGTTTTTTTGATTGGAGTTGTTTTTTTTGTATAGATTTGTTTCTTTTTCTTGATGTTTTGAAAGAAAAAAAAGATCTTTTTTTTTCAATTTTTTTATATTAATATTTATTTTTTTAGTCTTAGCATTTTTTTCAAGTTTAGTACCAATATGTACATTTGTAAAGTGGATAATATCGATATCGTTTACATCAATAGTGTTTTTCGGGTAAAAATGTAGAATTCTACAATCAAAATATTTCCTATTCAGATTTTTATGCTTATTAAAAACATAATTTTTTTCTATGGAATTGATAATTCCATAAAAAAATTCGGGTTTCTGTATGTCGAAATTATATGGAATTTTTTGGTTCCTTTTTAGCTGTAATTTTGGTTTATAAATAGAGGAATCTTTACTATCCCCATAATATATATATTTATGTGATAAAAGATCATATACATATTGCTTTTTTAATTTTTCTTTTTGATTCGGCCATAAATACACTGTATAGAAATTTTCTTTTTTGTAATGAATTGATCGGTCTTTTTCTTTTTTATATGAAGAAAATTTCATTGATTCTTTATTGTGAATCGTACAATTTTGATTGATTTTTTTTCGCCATTTTTTCGCTACTAATACTAATCGAGACCATTTGCTCTGAGATAAATTGTATGCATAATTACCCTTTAACCAGTTTTTCCATTCATTCATTCCAGGCTTCTTTATTTTCTTATACTTATACCTTGATTTGGAGTTAAATATTCCTCGGGTTATAGAATAATACTTTATCTTGTCCTTAATAAAAGGATGGGTACCGCGATATTGAAGTACAGATCTAAAGTGATGGTTGTTAAGTAATTGGGTTTGTGATATTTTGTAAAATACATATGCTTGGGACAAGGAAGATAAATCGTAATAAGTATTTGAATTATTACTAGGATTAGAAAAGTCCTTTTCTTTTTCTATAGTCGAAATCAAGTTCATTGTATGTTGATCTGTTTCATCAATTCCTTCTTGATTTCTTTCATCGTTGTAAATGGATTCATTGATAATTTTTTTTGTTGAAAGTTGTGCATTGACCTTCGAAATGCTAACCATACATAGCAGGATATCCATGTATATTTTTTCAATGAAAGATTTCATAAAATAATGTGATTTGCATATTAATCGAGTATTTATTCTTTTGAATATCCGCCAAATATCTTTCTTTAATTCTGGTCTTTTATCATCATAGGCTGGAACTTTTTTTTTCTTTTCTTTTGCGATTTCTTCTATTTGATTCCTGATTATGATTGTCTTATCAGCAAGATCTTTCATTTCATTTTCTATGAATAAAAAATTTGTCCAATTCATAGATTGAATTTGCATGGTCGATTCAGGAATAATCTTATTATTATCTTTTGAATCTTTTGCATTTTCATTTGGTTCATATACTTTCACCTTCTTGAATTCAAATAAAGAAATTGGGTTTACTTTTTCAAGTTTATTCATTATTCGTTTTAGAACTGGAAAAATTTTGATAACCCATGGTTTTGAAACTTTTACTTTTAGAGGTAGAAAATAATTCTTTTTCACTTTTCGAATATTTTTTTTTAGTTCTTTATATATGGGTTCAAAAAAAGAAGGTAGGGTTCGGGCAGGACCAAAAGGAAGTTCTGTTTCCGTTCCCCAAACTGTTAAAAAACTAGAATTTTCTTGTTTTACTTTTTTTTTCATTGGATCTCCATGATGAGATCGTAGTTTAGATCTTCGCCAAGGTTTTAAACGGAAAGGAAATAGAATTTTTACCTGAAGACCATCTGTTAACCAATCTTGAGGAAATTCTGTTTCTGATAGTGGAATACCATTATACGTACATTTAACATGCATTTCACTCTTCCAGTCCTTAAAATCCTCATACCACTCGGGGTATTGGAATAATAACATACGTCCAACATTTTTAGCTATTATCAATGAAGGCAATATAATGTTTTTTCTAAGAAAAGCGTGGATCAGGAGTATCAAACTTCTTATTGCTTGAGCAAATATAACGCTATCCCAAATTTCTGCTATTGCCATTCGTTCATTTTCTTCTTCTCTCTTCTTCTCGTTTTCATCGAGAGCCTTCAGAGTTTTCTTCATCTTTTCTTTCTCAAAATCGTCAATTTTTAATTCCGTTTTTGGTTTTTTCTTCGCAAAATTCCTAAAAATAGACTTAATATTTTGATCGATCTTGTTTAAAAGAGAAAAAAAAAATATGTTTTCTACTCGATCAAAAAAAAGCGGAGAATTTACATATGCTTGGAATGTGTTCCAAATAACTGTTTTACGTCTTTGAGCGCGTAAGGATCCTTTGATTAGACCTCGACGAAAATCAGGTTGTTGTGAGTAACGTATCAAAGCCAACTCGTTTATTTCATCATCGTTAGTCTCGGGATTCACGCTGTAGTCAGTATAAATCACCACTCGTCTGGCTTTTCTTGTACGAATTTCCTGATCTTGTTTCATTAGTTGCTCATGTTCATCTTCTTCATCTTCATCCTGTGCTAGTGCTTCTAACTCTTCAGTTAGTTTGTATAACCGTTGAGGAATTTTTTGAATGATTTTTTCTTTAAGGATTTCTTCTCCTTCTTCAATGATTTCTTCTCCATTGGTTGTAATTATATCGAATACGGATTTCAAAGATTTTGCTTTATTTTCTGAATTTATTTTTATTTCTTCTTCCAATAAAGAAGATTTTTTCAAATGAGAATTGGGTATGTACTCAAAAGATAATTGATCAATTGACGTTAACGAATTAATAATATAATTCCATGGTGATTTTTCATTAAGTGGATTTTTTTCATGTTCAAATTCTTGGTAATTATTAGAAATAGAAAATAGCCCATGAAGCTTATTTATCCAAACTATTTTCGTGGAATTTTCTTTCGAAGTAATTAAATGATTCATGGTTGTATGTGAATAGAATTTGTTTATTTTTCCACGATATGCGCCATTCAAAAGAGGATCATATGCTTTTGGCAAGTATTCTTGTTTATTCTCATCATTGCATA